ACGTGAAAAAAGCATTATTATTACACCTACCGTTTTTTTTTTTTTATTCTTTAAAAATTAATTTTTTTTAAAAAATAAAATTTAATTTTTTAATTGTTACATAATTTTTTTTAGTGTGAAAATTATTTAATTTTTAAAACATTTACATAATTAATTATGCCAATATAGAAATAACAGAGAGTTAAAAATTCAACTTAATATAAATAAAAATAAATATATAAATACCTGATAAACATTGGTATTTATAAGAGTGCTAGAAGAGATATTAGATAAAATTTTATATATAATTAAATTTATATTAACAGTAATTATTTTTGAATCTTGAGTTTTTTAAAGACATAATTAATAGATGATATATTAATATATAAATTATTTATATATATATAGATATTTATTAATCTTATTTGGTATATCGTTTTATTTATTTATATATATAAAAAAAAATTTTTTTTATAAAAAAAAAAAAAAATTATAATAAAAATCTAACCTTTTTTTAAACTTTTATAAATTTTAAAATTTTTATGAAAAAAAATAAAATTTTTTATAAAATTAATTGTTTTAATTAATATTCATTTTATTAAATTTTATAATTAATAAAGTATAATATTTAATTAAATAATTTTTTAGATTTTTATTATTAAACAATTAATTTATTAATAATATATTTTTATTATTTATAAAATTTTATTCTTATTTTATTTTTTAAATTTAAATTTGTTTATACTTATTTTTTTTATTAATATAATATTTAATTAAATTTTTAATTTTATTAATTTAATTTTAAATTTTATATAAATATAAATTAAATTAATTATAATTAATATTTAGGGGATATAATTGGTAATTAATTTAATTAAATATTTGGAAATTTTAGGGAGGAATTTACTTTTTAATTTTATGTAATAAAATTTTATTTTATTTTTAAAATTTACAAACTTTTATTATTAAATTAAATTTATTATATAGTTTTATTTTTATTATTATAAATGTAAAGTAATTATAAAGTTTTATTTTGACTTAATAATTTATTATTAATTTATTTTATATGTAAATTTTTGTGAGAATCAATAATTATTTAAATAATATTTATTATTTATTTATTCGCAGTAATTAATATTATTAATTAAAGAAATTTAGAAATAGTGATTTTATTTAATATTGGTTAAATTTGTGCCAGCATCCGCGGTTATACAAATAATATAAATAAATTTTTATTAGTATTAGTTAAAAGTATTAAAATAATCAATTTAATTTTTTATAAGGTGAAATTTTTAAAGAATTTTATTATTTATTAATAATTTTTGAAGCTAAAAAATTTTAAATAAAAACTAGGATTAGATACCCTATTATTTAAATTAAAAGTTTATTTATTAAGGTAGTAATAGTTATGTTCTTGAAACTTAAAAAATTTGGCGGTATTTTAGTCTATTCAGAGGAGCCTGTTTTATAATTGATAATCCACATTGAACCTTACTTAAATTTGTTTAGCAGTTTATATACCGTTGTTATAAGAATATTTTATAAGGATAATAATTTTCTATAATTTTAATTAAAATTTATATCAAATCAAGGTGTAGTTTATATTTAAGTAAAAATGGGTTACAATTTAATTATAATTGGATTTAAATATGCAAAATTTATTGAAATTGGATTTGAGTGTAAAATTTTAAAGATTAAAAATTTGATTTTAGCTCTAAAATATGTACACATCGCCCGTCGCTCTTATTTTTAAAGTAAGATAAGTCGTAACATAGTAGATGTACTGGAAAGTGTATCTAGAATGACAATTTAAAGCTTAATAAGTGAAGCATTTCATTTACATTGAAAAGAATTTTGTGCAATTCAATTTAAATTGATTAATAATTATTTATTTATTTTTTTTTATTTATGTTTGTTTTAATAAAAATAATTTTATATTTTTATTTTTTAGTAATGTATAATGAAATAATAATTTTAATAATAGTTTATTAGTAATGTAAATGAATATTGAAATAATTTTAAAAATTTTTGTTATTTAAGAAAATTTAATTTATTGTACCTTGTGTGTCAGGGTTTATTAATTAAAAAATTTTTATGAATTTTTCTCGGTTTTAAAAGAGTTAATAAATTATTAAAGTTAATGTATTAAAATTATTTTAAATAATTTATTTGAAATGAAATGTTATTCGTTTTTAAAGGTATCTAGTTTTTTAAGAAATGAATTTAATTCAAAAATTTTGTAGATTTTATTTAATTAATTTAATAAAAATTTTACAATATTTTAATATTTTATGGGATAAGCTGTGAATTAAATTTTTAAAAATTATTTAATTTAATTTAATTATATGTTTAGAATTAGCAATTATTAATAAGTTTGTTATAAATTATTAAATAATTTAAATGATTTATTAATTTTTAAGTTTATATTAAAATATTTATTTTAATTTTAAAAATAAAAAAATAATGATAAAATTAGTATATATTGTATTGTTTGTTTATTTTTATATGGAAAGTTTATTTAAAGAATTCGGCAAATTTAATGTTCACCTGTTTAACAAAAACATGTCTTTTTGTTTATATAGAAAGTCTAGCCTGCCCACTGAAATTTTTAAATGGCCGCAGTATTTTAACTGTGCAAAGGTAGCATAATCATTAGTCTTTTAATTGGAGGCTGGAATGAATGGTTGGATGAAATATTAACTGTTTCATATAAATTTATAATAGAATTTTATTTTTTAGTTAAAAAGCTAAAATTTTGTTAAAAGACGAGAAGACCCTATAAATCTTTATATAAATTTATTTATTAATTTTTTATATGTATTTTATTATTAATTTAATTTATATTTTATTGGGGTGATATTAAAATTTAAAAAACTTTTAATTATTTATAACATAAATTTATGAATTATTGATCCATTAATAATGATTAAAAATTTAAGTTACTTTAGGGATAACAGCGTAATATTTTTGGAGAGTTCATATCGATAAAAATGATTGCGACCTCGATGTTGGATTAAGATATAATTTTAGGTGTAGCAGTTTAAAGTTTAAGTCTGTTCGACTTATAATTTCTTACATGATCTGAGTTCAAACCGGCGTAAGCCAGGTTGGTTTCTATCTTTAATTTATTAAAATATTTTAGTACGAAAGGATTAAATATTTAATTAATAATAATTTTTATATGAATTTTATTAATTACTATTTTGGCAGATTAGTGCAATAAATTTAGAATTTATATATGTAATATATATATATTACAGGTAGTACTTGATATTTATAGATATTTTATTAGGAGTTATTGGTAGATTTTTATTAATAATTTGTGTGTTAGTAAGTGTAGCTTTTTTAACTTTATTGGAGCGTAAAGTTTTGGGGTATATTCAGATTCGTAAAGGTCCAAATAAAGTTGGGTTGGGTGGAATTCCTCAGCCTTTTTGTGATGCAATTAAATTATTTACTAAAGAACAAACTTATCCATTAATATCTAATTATATTAGTTATTATTTTTCTCCTATTTTTTCTTTATTTTTGTCTTTATTAGTATGATTGAGTATACCTTTTTTTATTAAATTATTTTCTTTTAATTTAGGAATTTTATTTTTTTTGTGTTGTACCAGATTAGGGGTTTATACAGTTATAGTGGCTGGTTGATCTTCTAATTCAAATTATGCTTTATTAGGAGGTTTACGAGCAGTTGCTCAAACTATTTCTTATGAAGTTAGTTTGGCTTTAATTATATTATCTTTTGTGTTTTTAATTGGTGATTATAATTTTTATTCTTTATTTATTTATCAAAAAAATTTATGATTTGGTTTAATTTTATTTCCTTTAATATTAGTGTGATTATGTATTTGTTTAGCAGAGACTAATCGAACACCTTTTGATTTTGCTGAAGGTGAGTCAGAATTGGTATCTGGGTTTAATGTTGAATATAGAAGAGGTGGATTTGCTTTAATTTTTTTAGCTGAATATGCAAGAATTTTATTTATAAGTATATTATTTAGACTAATTTTTTTAGGAGGTAATTTATTTTCTTTATATTTTTATATTCAATTAATATTTATTTCTTTTGTATTTATTTGAGTTCGTGGTACATTACCTCGATTTCGTTATGATAAATTAATGTATTTAGCTTGAAAAAGATTTTTACCTTTTTCTTTAAATTATTTATTATTTTTTATTGGGTTAAAGTTATTAATAATTTATATAATTATTTGAATTATTTTTAGTAAAGTTAATAGAAAATTTAATTTCTATCTTATGTTTTCAAAACACATGCTTATTCAAGCTCATTAACTATTAATTTAGTAAATTATCCCATCATTGGCAAATTAATGGATTAATAATATAATATATAAAATATAAAATAGTTAATAATTGGCCTATAGTTACATATGGATCTTCTACTGGGCGTGCTCCAATTCAGGTTAATAAAATTACTGTTGTTACTATAATTCAAAATAATATTTGGTTAATTAAATAAAATTGGATTCCTCGGAATTTACTTAAATGATAGAATGGTAAAATTATTAGAATTGCAATTGAAATAACTAAAGCAATTACTCCTCCTAGTTTATTAGGAATTGATCGTAAAATTGCATATGCAAATAAAAAATATCATTCGGGTTGGATATGAATGGGAGTAACTAACGGATTAGCTGGGATAAAATTGTCAGGGTCTCCTAGCAGGTATGGATTTATTAATGTTAATAAAATTAAAATTATTAATATGATAATGAATCCAACGATATCTTTGTATGAGAAATAAGGATGAAATGGAATTTTATTTATATTAGAGTTTAATCCTAATGGATTATTTGATCCTGTTTGGTGTAGAAATAATAAATGGATTATTGTTATTGCTAATACAATAAATGGTAAAATAAAATGAAATGTAAAAAATCGTGTAAGTGTAGCGTTATCAACAGCAAATCCTCCTCAAATTCATTGAACTAAATCAATCCCTAAATATGGAATTGCTGATAATAAATTGGTAATAACAGTAGCTCCTCAGAATGATATTTGTCCTCATGGTAAGACATATCCTATAAAAGCTGTTGCTATTACTAAAAATAAAATAATTACACCAATTATTCATGTGGGGGTGTATAAATATGATCCATAGTAAATTCCTCGTCCTACATGTAAGTAAATACAAATAAAGAAAAATGAAGCTCCATTGGCATGAAGAGTTCGTAAAAATCATCCATTATTTACATCTCGACAAATATGATTTACTCTATTGAATGCTAAATTAATGTCAGCAGTGTAATGTATTGCTAAAAATAGTCCTGTTAAAATTTGAATAATTAAACATAGTCCTAATAAAGAACCAAAATTTCATCATGCTGAAATATTAATAGGAGCAGGTAAGTCTACTAATGCATTATTTGCAATTTTAAAAATAGGGTGTGAAGTTCGTAAAGGTTTATTCATTAATTAATTTATTATTCGTAAAGGTCCATGAAATAGCTTTGTAATTTTTACAATAGCAATTAGTGTAATTAATAAATAATTTATTAATATAATTGTAATTATATTTGTTGGGTAATTATATAATTTACTTAATCTTAAAGAATTTTCTATAATATATATTTCTTGATTATATAAACTATTTATTTCTTCATTAAAAATTTTAATATAAAAAATTATATTGTCATTTAATATTATAATTATTATAATTGTGATAAATATAATTGATGACCAAATTATTAGTTTTATAGAAATTGAAAATATTTCATTAGATGCTAATGAAGTTACATAAATAAATAAAACTAATATTCCTCCCAGAAAAATTAAAAATAAAATATATGAGAATCAAAAAGATTTATTTATTAATCCTGTTAATAATGAAATGAATAAGGTTTGAATTAGTAATATTAGTCCTATAGCTAGTGGGTGAATTATTATTATAAAAATAATAGATGAGATAAAAATTATAGTGTAACATATTAATTGAAAAATGTCAAGAGGTAGTTTATGTAAAATATTAATTTTGGGGATTAATGAAAAAGAATTTCTTTTCTCTTGAAGTTTTAAAAGATTTATTCTTATTTTTGATTTACAAGACCAATGTTTTTATTAAACTATTAAAACTAATGATTGAATTTTTAACTTGAGGTAGATCAAGAATTTTATTATTAATAGGAGTATTTATTTTTGTGTCTAATCGTAAACATTTGTTGTCTATATTATTGAGATTAGAATTTATTGTGTTAATTTTATTTTTAATATTATTTGTTTATTTAAATTTAATAAATTTTGAAGGATTTTTTAGTATAATATATTTGACTTTTAGAGTGTGTGAAGGTGCTTTAGGTCTTTCAATTTTAGTTTCTATAATTCGAACACATGGTAATGATTATTTTCAGTCATTTAATATTCTTGAATGTTAAAATTTATTTTATTTTTGTTATTTTTATTTCCTGTTTGTTTAATATTTAATATATATTGAATGGTTCAAAATATACTATTTTTGTTAAGATTTTTATTTATTTTAAATAATTTTTATTCAAATTATTTTATAAATTTATCATATTTTTTAGGTTGTGATATAATTTCTTATGGTTTAATTTTGTTGAGTTTATGAATTTGTAGTTTGATATTAGTTGCTAGTGAATCAATTTTAAAATATAATAATTATAGAAATATATTTTTAATTAATGTGTTATTTTTATTATTATTTTTAATTTTAGCATTTAGAACAAATAATTTATTTTTGTTCTATTTATTTTTTGAAAGTAGATTAATCCCTACATTATTTTTAATTTTAGGTTGAGGGTATCAGCCAGAGCGTCTTCAAGCTGGGCTTTATTTATTATTTTATACTTTATTAGTTTCTTTACCAATAATAATTGGAATTTTTTATTTATATATTAAAACAGGAACTATAAATTTTTATTTATTAAGTAATTTTATATTTGATTATGAATTATTATATTTTTCATTAATTTTGGCCTTTTTAGTTAAAATACCTATATTTTTAGTTCATCTATGATTGCCTAAAGCTCATGTTGAAGCGCCTATTTCGGGGTCAATAATTTTAGCTGGTATTATATTAAAATTAGGGGGTTATGGTTTATTACGAATTTTTAATTATATTCAGTTAATTGGTTTAAAATTAAATTTTATTTGAATTTCTGTTAGATTAGTCGGTGGGGTATTGATTAGTTTAGTTTGTTTGCGACAAGTAGATTTGAAAGCTTTAATTGCTTATTCATCGGTGGCTCATATGGGAATTGTATTAGCTGGTTTAATAACTTTATCTTATTGAGGGGGGTGTGGGTCTTATACTTTAATAATTGCTCATGGTTTATGTTCATCGGGTTTATTTTGTTTAGCTAATATTTCTTATGAACGATTAGGAAGTCGTAGATTATTAATTAATAAGGGCTTATTAAATTTTATGCCATCTTTAGCTTTATGATGGTTTTTATTAAGATCTGCTAATATAGCTGCTCCTCCTACTTTAAATTTATTAGGTGAAATTTCTTTATTAAATAGAATTGTTAGTTGGTCTTGATATACCATATTTTTATTAGCTTTTTTATCTTTTTTTAGTGCTGCTTATAGATTATATATGTATGCTTATACTCAACATGGTAATTTTTATGCTGGTTTATTTTCTTTTAGAGGAGGTAATATTCGGGAATATATTTTATTATTATTACATTGATTTCCTTTAAATTTATTAATTATAAAAAGAGAAATATGTTTTTTATGGTTATAACTTAAATAGTTTAAAAAAAATATTGATTTGTGGTGTCAATGATAAGAATTTTCTTTTTAGGTCATTAAATTTTTAAATATTTGTTCTATTAGATTTTTTAAATTAATTATGGTTAGATTTTTATTATTTTTTGGGGGACTTTATTTTTTATTCAATGATTTATGTTATTTTATTGAATGAGAGGTGTTAGAAATTAATTCTATAAATATTGTAATAACTTTTTTATTTGATTGAATAAGTTTGTTATTTATAAGTTTTGTTTTATTAATTGCTTCTTTAGTTATTTATTATAGTAAAGAATACATAAGAGGGGATTATAATTTAAATCGATTTATTATATTAGTTTTAATATTTGTTTTATCAATAATATTATTAATTATTAGTCCAAATTTAATTAGTATCTTATTAGGTTGGGACGGATTAGGTTTAGTTTCATATTGCTTAGTAATTTATTTTCAAAATGTTAAGTCATATAATGCTGGGATATTAACTGCTCTATCTAATCGTATTGGTGATGTAGCTTTATTACTAGCTATTGCTTGAATATTAAATTATGGTTCATGAAATTATTTATTTTTATTGGAATTTAATAAAATAAATTTAGAGATATTAGTTATTGGAGGGTTAGTTATATTAGCTGCTATAACAAAAAGAGCTCAGATTCCATTTTCTTCTTGATTACCAGCTGCTATAGCTGCTCCCACTCCCGTGTCTGCTTTAGTTCATTCTTCTACATTAGTAACTGCGGGGGTTTATTTATTAATTCGATTTAATATTTTATTAGTTGATAATTTTTTAGGTAAATTAATGTTGTTACTATCTGGGTTAACTATATTTATGGCAGGACTAGGAGCTAATTATGAATTTGATTTAAAAAAAATTATTGCTTTATCTACTTTAAGTCAATTGGGTTTAATAATATCAATTTTATCTATAGGGTTTTATAAATTAGCATTTTTTCATTTATTAACTCATGCTTTATTTAAGGCCTTATTATTTATATGTGCTGGAGCTGTTATTCATAATATAAATAATTCTCAGGATATTCGATTAATGGGTAACTTAAGAATTTTTATGCCTTTAACTTCTTCTTGTTTTAATGTTGCCAATTTAGCCTTGTGTGGTATACCTTTTTTAGCTGGGTTTTATTCAAAAGATATAATTTTAGAAATTGTGGGGTTAAGTTATATTAATCAGTTTTCTTTTATATTATTTTTTGTTTCTACGGGTTTAACCGTATCTTATTCTTTTCGATTAGTTTATTATTCAATAACTGGAGAATTAAATTCAGGTTCATTAAATATATTAAACGATGAAGGTTGAATTATATTACGTGGGATGTTTGGTTTATTATTTATGAGAATTATTGGAGGAAGTATATTAAATTGATTATTATTTTCTTCTTTATATATAATTTGTTTACCTTATTATTTAAAAATATTAACTTTATTTGTCTGTATCTTTGGGGCTTTAATTGGTTATTTTATATCATTATTTTCATTATATTCAGTTAATAAAACATTGAAATTTTATTTTTCTTCTTTTTTTTTAGGGTTTATATGATTTATACCTTATATTTCTACTTATGGTGTTATTAATTATTCAATAAAAATTGGTATAAATGTTATTAAAAGTTTTGATCAAGGTTGATCAGAATATTTTGGTGGGCAACATTTATATAATAAAATAAATTATTATAGTAACATTATTAATTTATTACAAAATAATAGATTAAAAATTTATTTAATAGTATTTATTTTATGAATTTTAATTTTATTTAATTTATTTATTTTTTTATATCTAAATAGCTTATAATTAGAGTATAATATTGAAGATATTAGGGAGGTTAATTAATCTTTAGATATATTGAATTTTTTTTAGTAATTTATAAAAACTGTTGTTTTATTTTTACAATGAAAATGTAATGTTTTAATAAACTATATAAATTTATTAAATTAGAAGTATAAATGGAATTGAACCATTAAAAGAAAAAGTTAGCAGCTTTACTTGGTCATCATACTTCTTTAATTGGAGTTTTACTCAATTATATCATTAACAGTGATAAACCTCTTTTTGGTTTCAATTAAATTTTATAGAATAAGGGTATATTATACCTAAGGTTAGGTCGAAACTAATTGTAATTTATCACTTCATATTCAAGGTAGATTGAATATTTCAATATTTTTTGAATGCAAATCAAATGTTAATTTAACTACAACCCTATATTATTTAATTAATTCAATTTAATATACCTTGATTTCATTCATGATATAAGCCAATTAATAAAATTAAAATAAAAATTATTGAGGTAGTAGTTCAAATTAATACATTTGAATAATTAATAATTATAATTATTGGTAAAATAAGGGCAATTTCTACATCAAATAGGAGAAAAATAATAGTAATTAAAAAAAAATGTAAGGAGAATGGAAGTCGAGAGGAAGATTTAGGGTCGAACCCACATTCAAATGGAGATCTTTTTTCTCGGTCAATTAATCTTTTTTTTGAAAGAATTGAAGCTAATATTATTACTATTATGGATACAATTAAAAAAATTATTCTTATTACTAAAATTGAATAAATTATCTATACTATTATGTTAATAGACCTTGTGATTGGAAATCATATATACTTTTATACTATATAGATATTTATCAAATATTATCCTCCTCATCAGTAGATAGAAACATATAAAAATAATCATACGATATCAACAAAGTGTCAGTATCATGCTGCTGCTTCAAATCCAAAATGGTGAGATTTAGAAAAGTGGTAATTAATATGTCGAATCAAACAAATTAATAAAAATGTAGTTCCAATTAAAACATGTAGACCATGGAATCCTGTAGCTATGTAAAATGTTGAACCATAAACAGAATCTGCGATAGTAAAAGGAGCTTCAATATATTCATAGGCTTGTAAAATAGTAAAGTAAATTCCTAGCAATACAGTAAAAAATAAACCTTGGGTTGTTTGTGAATGATTGCCTTCTATTAATCTATGATGTGCTCATGTAACAGTAACTCCTGAAGCTAATAAAATAGCAGTATTAAGTAAAGGAATCTGGAAGGGGTTAAAAGGAGTAATTCCTGCGGGGGGTCAAGCTGCTCCTAATTCAATAGCTGGGGATAAACTTCTATGGAAAAAAGCTCAAAAAAATGAAACGAAAAATAACACTTCTGATAAAATAAATAAAATTATTCCCCATCGTAGTCCTAATGTTACTGGGTAAGTGTGAAGTCCTTGATAAGTACCTTCTCGAGTTACATCACGTCATCATTGGTAAACTGTTAAAATGGTAATTATATTACCTAAAATTAATAATGATGTATCAAATTGATGAAATCATTTTACTAAACCTGATACTGTTGTTATTGCTCCGATAGCTCCAGTTAATGGTCATGGGCTATAATCCACTAAGTGAAATGGGTGATTAGAATGTGTTGACATTAATTATTTAGTTTACTTCTCTAGAGTACAAAGTGCTTAATACAGCAAATACATAAGATTGAATAATAGCTACTGCGGATTCTAAAACTAGCAATAAGATTTGTGTCACTAATAAAATACTTAATAATAAAGTAGGCAATATTGGTCCATTATTCCCCAATAAAGTTAGTAGTAAATGTCCAGCAATTATATTTGCTGATAGTCGTACTGCTAATGTGCCTGGGCGAATTACATTACTAATTGTTTCAATACATACTATAAAAGGTATAAGTACAGCTGGTGTTCCTTGAGGGACTAAATGTGTAAATATATGATTAGTATGATTTAATCATCCATAAATTATAAATGAAATTCATAAAGGTAAAGCTAAACTTAATGTCAAAGTTAAATGTCTAGTACTTGTAAAAATATATGGGAATAGTCCTATAAAATTATTAAATAAAATTATTGAAAATAGGGAAATAAAGATTAATGTAGTTCCTTTGTGTCCTCTAATTCCTAATAATGTTTTAAATTCTTTATGAAGTGTTAACAGGATATTATTTCATAAAATATGGTAACGTGAAGGTAAAAATCAATACAATGAAGGAATTATTAATAATCCAATAAAAGTTCTTAATCAATTTAATGATAAGTTAAAAATACTTGATGAGGGGTCGAATACTGAAAATAAATTTGTTATCATTTTCAATTTATAGGTGTATTTTTAATATTGTTTATTTTATTAGATTTTTGAGACGATGGAATAAAATAATAATAATTTATTATATTAAATATTAAAAAAATAATAGAAAACATAATAAATAAAATTAATCAGTTAATAGGGGCTATTTGTGGGATTAAAAAATATTAATATATTAATAATTTTAGTTTGACATACTAATGTTATAGATTTTAACTAATTTTTTCATTAGAAGTAAGTGCTAATTTACTATAAAATGGTTTAAGAGACCAGTACTTGCTTTCAGTCATCTAATGAAGTGTTAGAAGAATTTATAATTCATTTAATAAAATAATTAGTTGGGATACTTTCAATTACAATAGGTATAAAACTGTGGTTAGCTCCACAAATTTCTGAACATTGTCCATAAAATAGTCCAGGTCGGTTTATAAAGAAATTAGTTTGATTCAATCGGCCTGGTGTTCCATCAACTTTTACGCCTAATGCTGGTACTGTTCATGAATGAATTACATCAGCGGCTGTTACTAAAATTCGAATTTGAGTATTTATAGGTAAGACAATTCGATTATCTACTTCTAATAATCGGAAATTATTATTTGATAAGTTATTTGTTGGTACTATGTATGAATCAAATTCAATATTATTAAAATCTGAATATTCATATGATCAATATCATTGGTGGCCAATTGATTTTAAGGTAATGGCAGGTTCATTAATTTCATCTAATAAATATAATAATCGTAATGATGGAAAAGCAATGAATAATAAAATAATTGCAGGAAGAATTGTTCAAATTACTTCAATAGTTTGGCCATGAAGTAAAAATCGATTTGTATAAGTATTAAAAAATAATATTATTATTAAGTATCCCACTAATACAGTAATTATTACTAAAATTATTAAAGTGTGATCATGAAAAAAAATTAATTGTTCTATTAATGGAGAAGCTCTATCTTGTAGTCCTAAATTTGATCATGTAGCCATTTCTAATAAAAGTAAAATACTTTATATATGGGGCTTAAATCCATTGCACTAATCTGCCATATTAGAAGTTAGTTAACAGTGGTAATTCAGAATAACTATGCTCAGCCGGAGGGGTATTTTGGTATCATTCAATTGAAGAATTTAATTGAATTGGGTAAATTACTTGTCGTTGAGTAATTATACTTTCTCAAATTACGTATAATAAAAAAATAATTCCTAGTAATGAAATTGATGAACCAATTGTTGAGATAACATTTCATGTAGTGTAAGCGTCTGGGTAATCTGAGTAACGTCGAGGTATCCCAGCTAATCCTAAAAAATGTTGAGGGAAGAATGTTAAATTTACTCCAATAAATATAATAATAAATTGGGTTTTTAGTAATTTATTATTTATTATTAAACCTGTAAATAAAGGGTATCAGTGAACAAATCCTGCTATAATAGCAAATACTGCTCCTATAGATAATACATAGTGGAAATGAGCTACTACGTAATATGTGTCATGTAAAATAATATCGATTGAAGAATTCGCTAAAACAACTCCAGTTAATCCTCCAACTGTAAATAAAAATACAAACCCTAAAGATCATAACATTGCTGGGGAATAATTTAATTGTGTTCCATGTAGAGTAGCTAATCAACTAAAAATTTTAATTCCTGTAGGGACAGCAATAATTATTGTAGCCGAAGTAAAATATGCTCGTGTATCTACATCTATACCAACTGTAAATATATGATGGGCTCACACAATAAATCCTAATAAGCCAATTGCTATTATTGCATAAATTATTCCTAATGATCCAAATGTTTCCTTTTTACCAGATTCTTGACTAATAATATGAGAAATTATTCCAAACCCAGGTAAAATTAAAATATATACTTCTGGGTGTCCAAAAAATCAGAATAAATGTTGGTATAAAATAGGATCTCCTCCTCCTGCAGGGTCAAAAAATGAAGTATTTAAATTTCGATCTGTTAATAATATTGTAATTGCGCCGGCTAAAACTGGTAATGACAATAATAATAATAAAGCAGTTAAAACTACAGCTCATACAAATAAAGGTATACGATCAAATGTAATTCCTGTAGATCGTATATTAATTACTGTAGTAATAAAATTTACAGCTCCTAAAATTGATGAAATTCCTGCTAAATGAAGAGAAAAAATAGCTAAATCAACAGAAGCCCCACCATGAGCAATAATAGAAGAAAGGGGAGGGTAAACTGTTCAACCAGTCCCAGCACCGTTTTCAACCATACTACTCACAAGTAATAGGGTTAGTGATGGAGGTAATAATCAGAAACTTATATTATTTATTCGAGGAAATGCTATATCTGGGGCTCCTAATATTAGGGGAACTAGTCAATTTCCAAATCCTCCAATTATAATTGGTATTACTATAAAAAAAATTATAACAAAAGCATGAGCTGTAACAATAACATTATAAATTTGGTCATCTCCAATTAAAGCCCCCGGGTGTCCTAATTCGGCTCGAATTAAAATTCTAAGAGATGTACCAACTATTCCTGCTCAAGCTCCGAATATAAAATATAAAGTTCCAATATCTTTATGATTTGTAGAAAACAGCCATTGTCGCGATTAAATGGCTGAATTATAGGCGGTAGACTGTAAATCTATTTATAAGAATTTTCTTTTTAATCAAGCTTTATAGTCAATAATGATATTAGACTGCAATTCTAAAGGAGTAATATTTTACTAAGGCTTAAAAGAGATTTCTTATATTTATAGCTTTGAAGGCTATTAGTTTGTTTAACTTAAAGCCTTAAAATATTATATAAAATAAACTAATAAATATTAGGCCTAAAATTGAAATTGAAGATGTAATTAAAAATAAATTTATTAAATATTTTTGTGTATTTATTTGATATTGTCAATGAGGTTCATAATAATTTATTATAAAACCAGAATAACAAATTCGTAAATAAAAAAATAGAGTAATTAATGTAAAAGCAATTAGTATAAAGTTTAAAAAAAGGTGATTATTTATTGTTAATCTATTAATGACTAATCATTTAGGAATAAATCCTAAAAATGGGGGTAACCCTCCTAATGATAATAAATTTATAAAAGTAACAAATTTTAAAATTTTTGAATTAAAAAATAATGAAAATATTTGTTTAATATGAAAAATTTTAAATAAATTAAAAAATAGAATTAAATTAAATGATAAAAAAGAATAAAATAAAAAATATGTTATTCATAATATTTCATTTAATATCAATGAGCTTAATATCCAACCTAAATGATTAATTGATGAATATGCTATTAATTTTCGTAAAAGAGTTTGATTTAAGCCTCCAAGTGCACCTATTATTGTTGATAAAATTGCACAAATAATAATTAAATAATTATTAATAATATAAGAAGTTAGTATAAATGGGGCAATTTTTTGTCATGTTATTAAAATAAAACTATTAATTCATGATATTCCTTCTATAATATTAGGGAATCAAAAATGAAAGGGGGCTGCTCCTATTTTTAATAAAAAACATGATAATATTATTATTTGAATAAATCTATTATTATTTAATAAGTAAGTTTTTAAATTAAATATTATTAAAATAATTGTAAACAATAATACTGCAGAGGCTAAAGCTTGAGTTAAAAAGTATTTTAATGCGGCTTCTGAAGAATTAGTATTATTATCTCTTATTAGGGGAATAAAAGCTAATAAATTAATTTCTAATCCTATTCAGGCTCCAAGTCATGAGTTAGATGAAATAGTAATAATTGACCCAAATATTAAAATAAATAAAAATATTAATTTAGCTGAATTATTAAAAATTAAAAAGAAAAGGATTATAACCTTTATAAATGGGGTATGAACCCAGTAGCTTAGTTAGCTTATCTTTTTATTATAAATTTATATTTTGGTGTATGACGCACGTAAATTTTTGAAATTTTTAGAAATAGTTTAATTCTATTAAATATAATGAATGTATTATATATACATAATTTATCCTATCAAGATAACCCTTTTGTCAGGCAATTCATT